CATCGGAACTGTTATAGTCTGAATACTCATAAGTCCGATACCATTGATGTCCAATAGCTTTGATAGTAATGGCTGGGTCTACTACTACCTCGTCCATTGAGTATAAAAGAGCAAATGATGGTATAGCAATGAACATCGGGATGATACTAGGAAAGATGGTCCAAACAATCTCGATAGTAGTTCCATGAACAATCCTTTGCGGGATTGGATTTTTTTTATAGTGGAAATGCCATAAAGCGCGAACCAAGATCCGTGATACGAAAACCAAAATCAGAATGAGGAAGAAAAAGATATCATGATGTAAGTCTATTATTCCTTGCATCATAGGTGTTGCTGCATCTTGAGATCCTAATTGCCATGCTTCCGCTGCATCACAAGAAGAAATTGTGAGGAATAGCCATTTTTCCATTTGCTTTGGTTCATTCTTTGACTGCTCTGCTCCCCCCCCCAAAAAAAAGAGAGACTTCTTCTTGTTCTAAAAATGAAGAAAGACTTGTCGTAAATCGCCGGTTGGCTTGGTCCGACCAAGAAAGGCATGGGAGAAAGAAAGATGCACAAACGAAAAAGGGCTACTTCATAAAAAACAATAAAACCGTCGCATCACCATCTCATCAATTAACAGTGTAGCGAACGGATACCTCTTCCTCCATCTCATCAGTCGATGGCAAGAAGCAAGCGAATCTCCACGAGAAGAGTGAGAAAACACTGCGCGAAAGCGGCTCATAACCCGGATCAAGGACCATCCCCTGCCCCCATCGACAATAGGGGGCTGGACTTCCTCTTAGGGATGCTTTACTTTTGAATCCAATCACGATCCCTTACTTGCCCTTCGGTAAGCATTCCCTTAGCAAGTAATCCCTTTACTTATGATATTTTAGTTTCCAACTCAACCAAATAGATTGAAAACAACCCAATCCCCCCTGTAAGCAGATTTGGAGTGTACCCCGCCGGGGCGATCCAGTCACCCGGAGTTTATTTTGCTTTTGCACCAAGATACTTACGAACTCACCTAAACGCTTGAATAAATTAGGTCGAGGTACACTGAACACCCACAAAATATCCATTCCACTGTGTTGTAAAAAAGAGCATTTTTTCCATACGTTGACCGGCTTCGCAAGACCTTTCGATCTAAAAATGCTAAGCTCTATGGGGCCTTGCGTTCTCGATCAACTAACTTCGTGGTGAACAAAGACAGTTCCTTGAGATTATTATCTTGTACCTTTCTGGCGACACTGAACACCAGCTCCAGTTTGACCCAAGGTAGAGTAAAAACTCATCGATCATTCAACACGGACAGCTGGAATCTACGCTAGGGTCCAAGCACCACTACCAGCTTTCTTCTCTTATTCTTTTTCGAGTTAGCTTGCAAACAATGCTTATTTAAAAGACCGTCTACTGTCACACCAAGAGCGTCTTCTCTGTGCTTGGGATGAGTACTAAGAGCGGCTACGAGTACTCATACTAAAACCGCGGTAAGACCAAGAGCTGCGCTTGCTGATTCAATTGGCTTGGATTCAATAGCAGCAGATTCTGTAACAGTGCCTTCATGTGCAGCTTATTCTTTCACAACTCATACTCCACCACCGCTTATTCCAACATCACCGGGAAAGGAGGAAAGGCTAAGAGCAGATTCTCGAACAAGCTCTTCTAGCACAAGATCCAACGAGACTACCAATGAAAAAAAAAGATTATCTATAATAATACCGGGTAATACAAAAGTTTTAGCCTTCCTATAAAATATATAATCCCCATAGCCGGTCTCTCTGAGGGTTCGGGTATTCAGTTTTTCATTAAGAAATGCTTTTTGAAACTCTGAATTGAAAGAAAGCCATACATAAAGTATGGGGTTCAGTGCTCGCCTGATCGAACTGTTAGTTGAACAGTTTAGCCTGTACAAAATAGGGGTTCTAGAGGAGAGAGGAAGAAAAGTCTTCCCGGGTAAGGCTGGAGGAGGGTATTCAGCTACCGTGAAGAACGGTTTGCTGTCTAGATGCTATCCTGAAGTATCTCGAACAGGGGATACAGGACCATTAAAAATGCACCCAAAAAGGCACCTCCGAAGCAAAGAGTCAATTTGTTTTCAACATGAATTCAAAACATTATTGTTGTGTCACTTGTTGTCTAACAAATTCTTTTATCTTTTTGCAGCAATCTCTCAGACAAAAGACGAAGTTTGCAAAAGGATCGGCTTCGGAGGTGCCGCTCCCTTCGAAGATTCCACAGATCCCTTCACTCCAGACGTTTTTCATTCTTCACCCGGTCCTTAGTAGTGTTTCCCAACAAAGTAAACCTAACCGCTTACCTTTTGAAACGCGCTAAAACAGGCCTATAGGTTCGCCTTTCTAATAGAGGAAGAGTCTAACATTAGATATAAGTATATAACATTAGCCAGATCGTCTGAAGCATGAACAGAATCCCCTTTGTTCCGAAGGCCTAGCGAGTGTTGCGAGTTCCTTTTTTTTTTCAAAGGCGGTCCTTTTCTTTCTCTTTCCCCGGACCGATAACTCGCTTGTTCAGTACTGCTAACTATGTTAGGAGGATGCCGTCCTCTCGGGACTCCTAGTAGCTTCGGTTGTTGAATCTAGTGCAAGTTAGGTTGTGGTTGTATTGGCTGCAAGCGGAACGTAGGCCCTTTAGGTCTCTCTTGACCATGCACTCTCGAGTCATGTAATGTCGTATGTATGATAGAGGTGGTGTGGTGATTGACCTCAATGCTAATGGTGTTCCCCAAGGTTCAAGGAATGAATGAAGCTATGATCGTACCCGGATAGAGATGATGGTCTTCTTCTGATGTCTCCAAGCCGGCCAACATAGAATAGATAGGCGAAGCAGCCAATAGCAGTCTGTTCTCCCCTATCGATAGATAGCAGGGTGCTTCCAAGCTCAAACCATTTGAAACTGAATTGCCACTTTCTTCTTGGTATTGATAGAGTGGTATTCTCCGCCCCTGTCAAATAAAGTAGAGGGAGGGAAGAGAGAATGAAAAAGAGCAAAGGATTTCAAAGTCTAATGGGAGAAGAATGGCTGACACGTTGACTGCCTTCGAGACTAACAGTTAGACTTCTTTCTTTTTATTGCGTTGCGAAAAGAGATCGAAGACGAAGATTTTCTGACGCAGTGCGGGCACTGGATGGAAAAGACAGAGAAGGGAACAACCCACCGGAAGGGCATACCTCAAGGAGCACCAATCTCCCCCGGCAAACATCTATCTGCACGAAGCCGGAGAAAAATAAATATGCTTTGGGAGTGTGAGATAGGCGGACAGGGAGTACGCAGCCGAACAAGCGCAGGGGCTTCCAGCAGTGATAGCTGAACTAACCTGATGGGCCGCCCAAAACCCGGAGCTGACATTTCAATCGGAAATCTACGTCGGATCCCGGCTATCCGAAAAACGCAGACTGAAGCAGAGGATCACAAAAAAAATGCAAGACAACAAGGGGCGAACCAAGCGCTTGCGCGAAGGAATAAGCGAATCAATCAGAATAGAGACAGGGGGGAGAGGCGAAAGAGAGATTTATTTTCGAGCCAGCAAGCAACAACGGCTGAAAAGCCGTTGCGCGCTAGCTTGTAGTTTAGGGGTCACACTAGTAGGGGTGCCCCTTTCGAAAACTTTTTTTTGTTAGTTGGTAAGCGGAACCCTAGTTTTGGAGTTTTCCCCAACCTAATAAAAAAAGGGGCTTACCTTTTTCAGCTGCATCGCACTGCCGCATAAACAATGGATCCGCTGGATGAGCAACCTTCTATCTGGCCTCTGTACCAGTAGTGGAGTGGCTTGCTACTTTCAATCATAAAAGGAAGATTGAGCAAGGCAAGGGAGAAAGAAGTTGTCCCCTCTTCTCTGGTAACCCGCCGCCGGTCATATAGAGCGCTCCGCCCGCCACCGCATATGTAGAAAAAGAAGGAGCGGGGACGGAAGAACAATCATTTTACTTTGGCACATGAGGTGGGGGGTTTGGCTAGGTAACATAATGGAAATGTATCGGACTGCAAATCCTGGAATGACGGTTCGACCCCGTCCTTGGCCTCGGGGAGTGGCGAGCAGCACGGAACTTGAATCTTTCAAATGGCATAAGGGGGCTTTCCTTTGTTAGAAATCCACAGACAACATTCTGGAACTTCCAAACCAAAGAAATGCAAGATGAGAAGGAGCTTTTTTTTTTACGTTACGCTTCAATAGAATGAATTCGGTAAGGGTAGAATACGCCCCATGGTCGATCGAAGGTCCTGTGCCACTTGAACTCAAACGCTATACGCCCCTTCAATCTATCTTTGTCCAGCCAGCTCAACACAAAATGGTCGACCAGGCTGACACAACCAACCGAATTGGTTGAGGAAAAGGAAAGCCCAGCGACCAAGCACACCCGCCCCCAAAAGCGGCGACCGAACAACCGCCAGGTTGTCGAGGACACGTCTGAAGAGGAGGCCGGCGCCCTCTAAGTTGACCACCCTACCCACTAATGGACTATGAGGGGGCAGGCGAACGGGAACCGACCGAGAACCCGAACCACTTGACTGACTGACCCCTTCATACTCGATTCATTAGGGTCGGGGATGGATGGACCCAATCAGAAGTGAAAATCGCGCAAGCGAAGCCGGGAAAGGGGCCGCAGCGCAACGACTAGGACTCGTGTCGGAGGAGTTTTGAGCGTGAGCTACCACTCATGCAGCGACAAGGACCCGCAACTCTCGAAGGGCCCACCAACCGCCCGAATCACTGTAGCAAACCCTCCCTTTACTCAATGGATAGCGCTTATCCTCTTTCAATCAACAAAATTCGAAATGGGGAAAAAAGAAAGAGAGAAAGAGGTCTTTATTGAAGAGGCTTTGCACCAGAAATAGGACTAATGAAGATCCGGGTCTGGGCTTTCAAAAAGATGAAGATGCAAAGGGTAAAGAGAAAGTCTTTTGAACAACCAACCTGACATAAAGATTCTAGCTCGCCCACTTAGAGCAGATGGAGATTCTCGGACGGGGAAAAGCGGCACTCGACATCTATTAAACAACACCAAGAACAAAACCATACCATGCCCTCGGGAGAAACTAGTGATGATTGCCATGAATGCTGCCCTTGAGGACGTGTACAAGAAGGTCTTTGCCGATTCCTATCAACATGGTGCGCCTCTCAGTAAAGGGGCCTGAAAAGGCCGTGGAGACTTTGACCGAATGAATAGGAATAGGAATCAATTGATAGAGATTTTTGTTGAGGAAGAGAATCCAATCCAGGATGAATGCTTTTTTCGTTCGCTATGTGCTGACTGGATGCGTACTCGCGTGATCGATGGATGGAGGGGGGGCCCTCCAACTCAAGCACGAAATCAATGTTGAGTCAACAATCATCGAGAGGGCACCACCAAGCGAGATCGAGACCAGCCCCTTGTATAGGTTGGGGTTCCAAACCTGCCCTTCTTCAAATATCCCAGAAAGGTAGGGGCTTCAATGACTAACAAGCGAGAAAGGTGATTTTGAGAAAGAAGGAGGGCGCGCTAGCTGCAATCAAAGGTTTGCGCTAACGAGCAAGAAAAGGCCCCTCCCTTGACTATAGATAGGGCGCTAGCAACCTCAAGTTGTTAGGGATTTTTCAGCTTGATCGGAATCGAATCTATGATTGAATAGCAGAAGTGCTACTTAGTAGTAGAAACTCGGAGAGACAGACGGAGAGGGGACTCTATCATACCAGCTAACTCCTAGGATGACGAGTAGGCCCCTTGTTTTTGCAGGAATAGTTCCAGCCTTTGTTGCCCCTCGGTAGAAGTGAGTCTACTTAGCGAACTGGCAGGACGCGGAGATCGATTGATCAATATGAATCTCAAGAGTGGATGGTTGACCGCCGCCCCCTTGTCCTGGAGGCTCTCCGGCCGGGGAGGGGCTTGCTCTCGTAACCAACTCTCCCGGTGTATGTGAAAAAGAAAGACCTTTGTTCGGTCATAGGTTGGTCTAAAGAACGAGAGTCGGCTTCCTTAAGTCCCTTGTTCCTCAGTAGCTCAGTGGTAGAGCGGTCGGCTGTTAACTGACTGGTCGTAGGTTCAAATCCTACTTGGGGAGAATTGTTAGTTATCGCTTTTCTGACCTAGCAACCCCTGTCCTTCTCCTTAGTTTCTAAATTAGCAGAATCGTGGGACATCAAAAGTGGGAAGTTGATTCTTGGTTTTTATTCCTCACTCTCGTATAGGTGAACTTGGTTCGTTCAATTCTTAGGGGGAAGAAGGATCCACTGGGAATGAATGGGAAGACTGGAGTAGTATCTTCATTAGCCGGAAGGAATTTCTCTCTACTAGCGTCATTCGAAGAAGGAACAAGAAAAGGCTTACTGTTTAGGTAGGATAGATGGATGTAATCCAATGGCTAAAGCTCCGCCAGCTTCTTGTAGACTGAACTCTCGTCTCTTTAGGCTCCGAGTTGTTTTTAGGTGGGATGGTAGAATTTTTCTTCGCCACTAGCGGCAACGAAGTTCTTGGTAATTAAAAAGGGGGAAAGCTTGCTTGCTGTAGCCCTATTTTAGTAGACTAGGCTGGGGAAGCGTAAGCTATTGTTGTAGGCTCGAGAAGGGTAGGCTGGGGAAGGCCGACGACTACATGAGGGGGAAGCTGTCTACGAAGCTTTACCCCTTGCTTTACAGAGATTGTTATAAACTGACTAAATGACTAGATTCTCTCGGAACGCTAGCTAAGCTAATAAATAGTATTAGTTCTCTTCAATCAAGTTGCTTTTTTTTGATTGATTCAGGGCGGCGCCCTCCTTCTGAGAACCCATTGAGGGGGGCCTCGGCCCGGGAAGGGGAGAGTGGCCGAGTGGTCAAAAGCGACAGACTGTAAATCTGTTGAAGTTTTTCTACGTAGGTTCGAATCCTGCCTCTCCCACTTGTTTGTTGTAGACTTCAGAGAAGAGAAAGGAGGCATTCGTCAGCGTAGGAAGGCCAACCGAGCAAAGCTCTTTTTGTTTTGGCCATGCCATGAAGTTAAATTCTATCGTATGTTAGTTAGATAGGTTGGCGAACTACTACGATCTATAGATTCCCCATCTATATCCAATCCCAACGAGAATAGAAGCGAGTCGCTTCCGGCTTGGCTTGTAGTCAACGTCCTTTAGCAACTGTAGTGGTCGGCCTTCCTACACGCACGCGCCCGCCAGAATGCCTCCTTGGTTCTGGACGAAGCCAAGCTGATACATACGATAGGCGGAGGAAAGACCGCCCATTTCATAGCGCCTGGGAAAGGCAAGTTTGATCGAGGATTGGAGAGGAGAGGTGGAAGAAAAGGCTCGGGATGGATTTAGGAGTCTTTGTGCGAGCCGTATGCGGTGAGAGTCGCACGTACGGTCAAGAGGGGGGTTCGCGTCTATACGTGGAGTGTGGTGGTTGGGCCTACCCACCCTATTTGTTCCATGATCTATGGGTCTACTGGAGCTACCCACTTCGATCAATTAGCCAAGATTTTGACCGGATACGAAATCACTGGTGCTCGATCTAGTGGTATTTTTATGGGGATTCTATCTATCGCTGTAGGATTCCTATTCAAGATTACTGCAGTTCCTTTTCGGGCGGCTGTAGGACGGACGGCCGCCTATAGGTGGTAGGGTAGGGTGGGTGGTACCGCTCAGATTGCGGCCAATCTTCCTAACCGCGCGCGGGGCCGGGCTTAGAGCGCGTGAAACTCATCACTAACTCGTAAGGGCGTTGAGACCATAGCATGTTACACGAAAGCCCAGCTTTCTCTGTAGTGTTGTCACACAGCTGCCCGCCTAGAAGAGCCACTCGCTCTGTAGTGTTGTCACACAAGATAAGCACGCCGCCCGCCTGCTGGCCGGGCGAATCGAAGTTCTCTTCCGGTCAACTGTCCACTCAGTCAAGTGCAAAAAACACAGTAGAATCACGCAAGGCACGCTGCTGGTGTGCTTCCTGCCCACGAGGAAAGAAAGAAGAGCAACAAGGTTCAGTTCAGATTTGACTGTTTGCAGCATGGGAGCGGATTACCCAAAAAATCCCTGGGAACAAAAAAATGAAAAAAAAAAAGATATCTCGGTAACGAAAACGTTAGGGGGCTGTATTGGCGAGATCCAACGGTGAACAGCTGCCAAAAAGAAAGACCGCCTGGAAGTCCGAGGACCTTTAATACCGTAACCTACCCCCGAACCAGCAGCCTTCGCGCCAAGCAAGACCGCCCTTGTCCCTTTCATTTCTCCATTCCGCCTCCCTCTTTGCTTTGTGCTAATAGAGTCTAAGGCAAAGCAAAACTGGTTCGTATGCCTACTTGACGATTGGATTCACTCAGCGTCACTCCTTTGATTATGTCGTGACGCTTTGGTTACCGGCGAACGCTTCGAAAGGCGCTCCTCTCGAGTTTCCGGCTCTTTCCTAGAGTGAAGTTGCCTTTCAAAGCCCTACCAAACGAAAGAAGTCACTATCAAAAAGCTCGCCCTACTGAAGTACCAAAGGTGCGTTCCGCCCGGTGACTAAGAAAGAAATGGGTTTGCGCTTGAATGGAAGTGATGAGGTCGCAAAGAGGGAAGTCGGGCTCCTATTGACTAAAGGTTGGTTCTTCGCTTTCCTTTAGAATGAAAGTAGCTATGAAGCCCCTACTACAACCTTTGGTTGATTCAAAAACAGCCCCCCCAAAAAAAAGAGATATCGTTCATCTATCTCTTCTCTCTCTATCATGGATTCTATCTATGAACCAAGTCAAAAGACTTCGTTTTTGGGTTCCCCGAAGCCCCGAATGGATTAGATCCTTTCTGCCAACGAAATGAACGCGGAGCCCGTTCCGAATGCTTCTCCGATCCGCAAGTTCTCGCGAAGAGAATAAGATGCTGCTCTCACTCCTTCTGTCTTTTTTCGCTTTGCTAATCTTCCCCTCTAAGGCGGGCCGGGCTGCGGCGGGCGCGGGAGGAAGAAACCTAAGAGAAGAGCGTCTTTCTTAGGTCCTTTTTTTTCAGTGCAACACAGGAAAGCGCCCTCTTTTTGTCATCCCTGCAGCTTTCCAGATTTTGTATTGGACGCTAGGCGTAGCTAGGACCTTCAAATCATGTTTGAGCCTCTGTTCAAACCAAACAAACCCACCCCTATTTGAAGTTGGCTGGAAAGAATGCCCGACAAGTTCTGAGTTGGTTTCGAACCCCAACCAAACAAGGGCTCGACGAAGGGAGGGGGCTGCGGCGGGGGAAGGATAAGCCTTTCGGAGATCAAGATTGGATTTTTTTTTTCATTGAAAACGAAGAAGGCTGAGGATGGCCTACGGTGCGTGTTATCTGAAGGGAACACGCTTTTTCGACCGCGGTCGTATGATTGCCGGGCCCTCTCCTCGTTCCGCCCGCTGGCTGCTATCCCAATAGGCCAGCGGGCTTTGCCTGCCCTTTCTAATCATGAATTCCGGCTCGGCCCGGGAAAGCGGCGGCAACAAAAGAAAGGAAGGGGTCCATGTAGCTGCTGCGCCCGCCCCCTTCAACGTCAATGGGGCAGCTGGTTCGGCATCTACTAAAAAAGAGAGAATCCACTTCAGATAACCACGCCTCTCCTAGGCAGCGTGTGGAATGGCCGAGAGCGGACCTTTTTGGATATATAATCCAAGTCGAGAGTGGAGTTACGGGAACAGCCGTCTGATGGAAAACGACTTTCACGTTCGGTTCAGAGAGCACTTTTTTCGTTGAGAAGTCCTCGTTCCCTTTCGTGTGAATTCCCCAGCGGCGAATTCAAAACTTGTGGGGCCATATCTAGTCCATCTCTCGAGCCCCGAAGAAAAACCCCTCCCCTTCGGACTCCATATCTCTTTTGACTCGTTATATGTGGGCACCTGATATCTATGAGGGTTCACCCACCACGGTTACAGCATTCCTTTCTATTGCGCCTAAAATATCTATTTCTGCTAATATTTCACGTGTTTCTATTTATGGTTCCTATGGAGCAACATTGCAACAAATCTTCTTTTTCTGCAGCATTGCTTCTATGATCTTAGGAGCACTGGCCGCCATGGCCCAAACGAAAGTCAAAAGACCTCTAGCTCATAGTTCA